GATAAAGATCCTATTTCCTTTCTGTCTGAAACCTTGGCGCAGATCCAAGCTACGATCCCATCATAGAGATCCAATGAAAAAGAAAGGAAAAAGGGTCAATTTTTGTTTTTTAACAATCTGGGGAATGGAAACCGAACTACCTTTTGGTTCTCCCCGAAAACGACCTTCCTTTTTTGGACCCATTTATAAAGAATTCAAAAAAAAAATTAGAAAAGCTAAAAAAAAATGTTTTCTAGTTCTAAGAGTTTTAAAAGAAAAAACAAAATGGTTTCTAAGGGTCTCAAAAGAAAAAACAAGATGGATTATCAAAATAGTTCTATTTATAAAAAGAATAATAAAAGAGTTTTCAAAAGTAAACCCAATTTTATTATTTGGATTGAAGAAAGTATATGAACCGAATGAAAATGGAAAATATTCCATAACCCTAATGAATAATAAGATTGTTCCTGAATCGACCATCCAAATCAGATCCATGGATTGGACAAATTATTCACTGACAGAAAAAAAAATGAAGGATCTGTCTGATAGGACAACCCTAATCAGAAATCAAATGGAAAGGGTCACAAAAGACAAAAGAAAAATATTTCTAACTCCAGATATGAATATTCGTCCTAACGATACAAGTTGTGTTGATAAAAGATCGGAATCGCAGAAACATATTTGGAAGATATCAAAAAGAAGAAGTGAGATATTCATATTCATACGCAAATGGCACTATTTTATGAAATTTTTCAGTGAAAGAATATACATAGATATCTTTCTATGTACCATTAACATTCCCAGAGTCAATGCACAACTTTTCCTTGAATCAACAAAAAAGATTATCAATAAATACATTTACAATGATGAAAAAAATAAAGAAGAGATTGATGAAACAAATCAAAACACAATTCACTTTATTTCGACTATCAAAAAGTCGCTTTCTAATATTAGTAATAAGAAATCAAAGATTTGTTGTGACCTATATTCCTTGTCCCAAGCATCTGTATTTTACAAATTATCACAAATCCAAGTTACTAACAAGTCTCTCTTGAGATCTTTACTTCAGTATCGAGAAGCATATCTTCTTCTTAAGGATAGAATAAGGAATTACTTTGGAACACGAAGAATATTTGATTCCAAATCAAGGCATAAAAAACTTCCGAATTCTGGAATAAATGAATGGAAAAACTGGTTAAGGAGTCATTATCAATACAATTTATCTCAGACTCGATGGTCTAGATTAGTACCGCAAAAGTGGCGAAATAGGGTCAATCAATGTCGTACGATTCAAAATAAAGACTCAAAAAAGAATTCATATGAAAAAGACCAATTCATTCATTACGAGAAACAAAATGATTATGCAGTGAACTTATTGCCGAGTCAAAAAGGAAAATTGAAAAAACACTACAGATATGATCTTTTTTCATATAAATATATTAATTATGGGGATAGGAAAGACTCATATATTTATCGATCCCCATTACAAGTAAATGAGGACCAAAAGATTCCATATAATTACAACAGACCTAAAACCGAATCATTTTATGTACCGGGGGGTATATCTATTAGTGATTATCTAGGAGAAGAGTATATTACTGATACGGGTAAAAATACGGATAGAAAATATTTGGAGTGGAAAATTTTCCATTTTTGTCTTAGAAAGAATATCGATATTGAGGCCTGGACCGATATGGATACCGGGACCAACATTAATAAAATTACTAAGACTGGGACTAATTATTATCAAATGATTGATAAGAAAGATCTTTTCTATTTCACGATTCATCAAGAAATCAACCCATCCAATCCAAAAAGTTTTTTTTTTGATTGGATGGGAATGGATGAAAAAATGGTATATCGTCCCATATCAAACCTGGAATCTTGGTTCTTCTCAGAATTTGTGCCACTTTATGATGCATATAAGATTAAACCATGGGTTATACCAATCAAATTACTTCTTTTCATTTTTAATGAAAATGAAAACATTAATGAAAATAAAAACATTAGTGAAAATAAAAACATCAGCGGAAATCAAAAAAGGGATCTTCGTATATCATCTAATCAAAAAGAATATCTTGAATTAGAGAATCGAAATCAAAAAGAACAGCTTGTCCAAGGAAATCTTGGCTCAGACGCACGAAACCGACAAAAAGATGTTGAAAAGGATTACACAGAATCAGACATTAAAAAACGTGGAAAGAAAAGACAATCCAAGAGTAACAAGGAAGCGGAACTAGAGTTCTTCCTGAAAAGATATTTGCTTTTTCAATTGAGATGGGATGGTCCTTTGAATCAAAGAATGATCAATAATGTTAAGGTATATTGTTTTCTGCTTAGACTGAGAAATCCAAAGGAAATTGCTATATCCTCTATTCAAAGAGGAGAAATGCACCTGGATGTAATGTTGATCCAGAAGGATCTAACTCTTACAGAATTGATAAAAAGGGGACTATTTATTATCGAACCGGCACGTCTTTCTATAAAATGGGATGGACAATTTATTATGTATCAAACTATAGGTATTTCATTGGTCCATAACAGTAAGTGCCAAACTAATGGAAGATACCGAGAAAAAAGATATGTTGATGAGAATTATTTCGATGGATCCATTGCACAACATAGAAAGATGCTTGTGAATGGAGACGAAAATCATTATGATTTGCTTGTTCCTGAAAATATTCTATCTCCTAGGCGTCGTAGAGAATTGAGAATTCTAATTTGTTTCAATTCCGGAAATAGGAATGTTATGGATAGAAATCCAGTATTTTTCAATAACAACAATGTAAGGAACTGTGGGCCATTTTTGGATGAGGACAAGCATATTGATACAGATATAAATAAATTCACTCAATTCAAATTGTTTCTTTGGCCCAATTATCAATTAGAGGATTTAGCTTGTATGAATCGCTACTGGTTTGATACCAATAATGGCAGTCGTTTCAGTATGTCAAGGATACATATGTATCCACGATTCAGAATTCGTTGATGGTTGGTACATTTCCTATATATCGCGTATCATATCCGGTATATGAAGGTAGACAGATGTACACACACGCTGTGTTACATTCTGATACATGATACCGATTCAATGACGTATCAATTGAATCTAGGAATGAATCGACAGAATCTTCTTAGAAGAAAATCATTTTCTTTTGTGGGTGTAGAAATTTTTTTTTTTTCTATCGAATCCTAAATTTTATTTATTAATTTGATTTGATAGAAAAAAAGTAGTATATGAATAAATCCAGATCCAGATTATTGTGTGTATCAGATCGAAATGACTAGCATTATTATTATTCCTGATCGGTAAAATCCATATCTGTGGAAAAGAAAAAAAAAAAAAAAGAGAGAGAGAAGAATTATTTTTATGGTCAAAAATTCATTTATCTCGGTTATTCCGCAAGAAGAAAAAAACAAAGGGTCTGTTGAATTTCAAGTATTCAGTTTCACCAATAAGATACAGAGACTTACTTCACATTTGGAATTACACAAAAAGGACTATTTATCTCAGATAGGTCTGCGGAAAATTCTAGGAAAACGTCAACGGCTGCTAGCTTATTTGTCAAAGAAAAATAGAGTGCGTTATAAAAAATTAATCGATCAGTTAGATATTCGGGAACCAAAAACTCGTTAATTTGAAGATTGTTTCAATTCTTTGGTTTATTAGATCTTGAATTTTGATGAACCCCATTTCGTTTTCAGCAATTCATAGAATAATGGATCGGGGAAGATATGAATGTACCGGATACAAGAAAAGACCTCGTGATAGTTAATATGGGTCCTCACCACCCATCAATGCATGGTGTTCTTCGACTTATCGTTACTCTAGACGGTGAAGATGTTATTGACTGCGAACCCGTATTGGGTTATTTACACAGAGGGATGGAAAAAATTGCAGAAAACCGAACAATTATACAATATCTTCCTTATGTAACACGTTGGGATTATTTAGCTACTATGTTCACAGAGGCAATAACGGTAAATGCACCAGAACAATTAGGAAATATTCAAGTACCTAAAAGAGCCAGCTATATCAGAGTTATTATGCTGGAGCTGAGTCGTATAGCTTCTCATTTATTATGGCTTGGGCCTTTTATGGCGGATATCGGTTCACAAACTCCCTTCTTCTATATTTTTAGAGAAAGGGAATTGATATATGACCTATTCGAAGCTGCCACAGGTATGCGAATGATGCATAATTATTTCCGTATCGGGGGAGTTGCTGCTGATCTACCTCATGGCTGGATAGATAAATGTTTGGATTTCTGCGATTATTCTTTAACAGGAGTTGTTGAATATCAAAAGCTTATTACGCGAAATCCCATTTTTTTGGAACGAGTTGAAGGGGTGGGCATTATTGGTGGGGAGGAAGCAATAAATTGGGGTTTATCAGGACCAATGCTACGAGCTTCCGGAATCCAATGGGACCTTCGTAAAGTTGATCATTATGAGTGTTACGATGAATTCGATTGGGAAGTCCAGTGGCAAAAAGAAGGAGACTCATTAGCTCGTTATTTAGTACGAATCAATGAAATGACGGAATCCATAAAAATTATTCAACAGGCTCTGGAAGGAATTCCGGGGGGTCCCTATGAGAATTTAGAAGTTCGACGCTTTGATAGAGCAAGGGATTCCGAATGGAATGGTTTTGAATATCGATTCATTAGTAAAAAGCCTTCTCCCGCTTTTGAATTGTCGAAACAAGAACTTTATGTGAGAGTAGAAGCCCCAAAGGGAGAATTGGGAATTTTTATGATAGGAGATAATAGTGTTTTTCCCTGGAGATGGAAAATTCGTCCACCGGGTTTCATCAATTTGCAAATTCTTCCTCAGCTAGTTAAAAGAATGAAATTGGCTGATATCATGACGATACTAGGTAGTATAGATATCATTATGGGAGAAGTTGATCGTTGAAATGATAATTGATACGACAGAAGTACAAGCTATCAATTCTTTTTCCAGATCGGAATCCTTAAAAGAGGTCTATGACCTCTTATGGCTGCTTGTCCCTATTTTTATTCCTATATCGGGAATCACAATAGGTGTACTCGTGATTGTGTGGTTAGAAAGAGAAATATCTGCAGGGATACAACAACGTATCGGACCTGAATATGCCGGTCCTTTGGGAATTCTTCAAGCTCTAGCAGATGGGACCAAACTACTTTTGAAAGAAGATCTTCTCCCCTCTAGAGGAGATATTCGTTTATTCAGTATCGGGCCATCTATAGCGGTCATATCCATTCTACTAAGTTATTCAGTAACTCCTTTTGGCTATCGCCTTGTTCTAGCCGATCTCAGTATAGGCGTTTTTTTATGGATCGCTATTTCCAGTATTGCTCCTATTGGACTTCTTATGTCAGGATATGGATCGAATAATAAATATTCCTTTTCAGGTGGTCTACGAGCTGCTGCTCAATCTATTAGTTATGAAATACCATTAACTTCGTGTGTGTTATCAATATCTCTACGTGTGATTCGTTGGAACATGAGCCTTTACCTCTTTCCTAGAAATAAAGGAAAGGGGTTGAATGAATAGATATCTTTTTTTTTTTTATTCATCATTCGGGTCGATGAGTTAAACCAGATAGTTATATGAGTGAAACAAAACTGCTTATGAATTTGCAGTAAGAAGATTGATCCTCATTCCCTATGTACGAGAGTAAAGTGGAAGTAAACATAAACGGTCGAAACTGTTTACCCCAAGATTGGTTGATTAGTCATCATGACTTGAAGCGGGTGCAAAAGATCAACTGTATGGAGTTTCGACTATATATATATGTATTACCATATCGGGGATCAATCAAAAATGAGTGGACGGTTAGGAACACCAAGGTACACAAAGGATTAGTGATGGAGATAATGTAAGGTATCCAAAGGGATATTTCTGCATAAAAGGAATCATAATGAGGGCTTTAAGTTGGTAGAAATGATCAAGCAGTACTTCCTCACGATTCCGATCCAGAGTACGCTTCTATCCACTGATTAAAGAAATGACTGTCGAGAACGAAGTAATCCTTTATTTTTTAGAAACCCCTTCCCTCTTCTGAGTAAGAAAGAAGAACAGGAACGAAAGAAATGGAATGCAATAGGAAAACTGAATAATAAATAAGAGATCTTTGTTTATTCTTTCTTTCCTCAACCCTATCCATATTTATACAGATAGAATTCTTATCATGATTCATCAACTATAACTCATGAACTAGTGTCTAATTTTTTTTTTTTTTTTTTTCGTACGAAAGATATGGGTCGAAATATCTATTGAAACAACGAGTATTTTATGGAAGGATTAAGTTATTACTGAACAAAGAGAATTGTAATTCTAATTATATTATAAAGGATGAGATCAATTCAGAAGCGCTTTTTGTTTTTATTATGGCGGACAGAATTCCATTGGTCTAATTCGGGACTCTTCGATGCATCTTTACTCTATCTACAAGCATGCCAGGGTAATAATGAACCAGTCTTTAGATTTATTTATGGCCATTGAGGAGCCGTATGAAGCTGAGGTCTCATGTGCGGTTCTGGAATAGCGATGGGAATAGTGATGTTATCATCGACTATGATTATCTAACAGTTCAAGTACAGTTGATATAGTTGAGGCACAGTCAAAATATGGTTTTTGGGGGTGGAATCTGTGGCGTCAACCTATAGGTTTTATAGTTTTTCTAATTTCTTCCCTAGCGGAATGTGAGAGATTACCCTTTGATTTACCAGAAGCAGAGGAGGAATTAGTAGCAGGTTATCAAACCGAATATTCAGGTATCAAATCTGGTTTATTTTACGTTGCTTCTTACCTAAATCTACTAGTTTCTTCATTATTTGTAACAGTTCTTTACTTGGGCGGGTGGAATCTCTCTATTCCGTACATATTCATTCCTGAACCTTTCAGAATAAATAAAACGGGTGGAGTCTTTGGAATGACAATTGATATCTTTATTACATTAGCTAAAGCTTATTTGTTCCTGTTCATTCTTATCACAACAAGATGGACTTTACCTAGGATGAGAATGGACCAACTATTAAATCTTGGGTGGAAATTTCTTTTACCTATTTCTCTAGGCAATCTATTATTAACAACTTCTTCCCAACTCGTTTCGCTGTAACAGAATATAATATTCTAGATTCATAACCTATCTAGAACAAGAGAAAGAAACATCAAATTATTCATGGATATCCACGATATGTTTCCTATGGTGACTGGGTTCATGAATTATAGTCAACAAACAATACGAGCTGCAAGGTACATTGGTCAAAGTTTCATGATTACCTTATCCCACGTGAATCGTTTACCTGTGACTATTCAATATCCTTATGAAAAATCGATCACATCGGAGCGTTTTCGTGGTCGAATCCACTTTGAATTTGATAAATGCATTGCTTGTGAAGTATGTGTTCGGGTATGTCCTATAGATCTACCCGTTGTTCATTGGAGATTGGAAACAGATATTAGAAAAAAACGATTGCTTAATTATAGTATTGATTTTGGAATCTGTATATTTTGTGGTAACTGCGTCGAGTATTGTCCAACAAACTGTTTATCAATGACTGAAGAATATGAACTTTCTACTTATGATCGTCACGAATTGAATTATAATCAAATTGCTTTGGGTCGATTACCAATGTCAGTAATTGGAGATTACACAATTCGAACAATTATGAATTAAAATAAAAATAGCCACGGGTAAACCTATTGATTCAAGAACGATTACCAATTACTAAGATTCGTTTTTGATCTAAAGTAAAGGAGTGAGGCTTCTTTCATTTTGCTAGGTCAGTAACTACAAATCATAACTATTGGTTGGTGAGAATTACGGCTTGATTTGGATTTAGAATGGATTCATATATCCGTGATGATTTCAAAATATAAAATTCCGAACTACTCTTTCGGATAGAGTAGCGGGATTGATCCAATAACTGTATCTATATCAATCCATACCACATTAGGATTCAATTAGGAACTATCATATAGAAGAAAAAAAAAAGGTAACCTATTTTTTCTTGGATCGGTCAGTAAGTTTATGAAATATTTCAACTTATTTATCTCTTATTTTACACATAATGGATTTACCTGGACCAATACATGATATTCTTTTAGTATTTCTGGGATCAGGTCTTATATTAGGAGGTCTGGGGGTGGTATTACTTACCAATCCAATTTATTCTGCCTTTTCGTTGGGATTGGTTCTTGTTTGTATATCCTTATTCCATATTCCATCTAACTCCTATTTTGTAGCTGCTGCACAGCTCCTTATTTACGTGGGAGCTGTAAATGTTTTAATCGTATTTGCTGTGATGTTCATGAATGGTTCAGAATATTACAACGATTTCTATCTTTGGACCGTTGGGGATGGGGTCACTTCACTGGTTTGTACAAGTATTCTTTTTTTACTAATTACTACTATCTCGGATACGTCGTGGTACGGGATTATTTGGACTACAAGATCAAACCAGATTATAGAGCAGGACCTAACAAGTAACGTTCAACAAATTGGGATTCATTTATCAACAGATTTTTACCTTCCATTTGAACTCATTTCTATAATTCTTTTAGTTGCTTTGATAGGTGCAATTGCTATGGCCCGTCAGTAATAAGTAATAAATAGTTAGAACTCTAAATCCAAAATAAATAAAGTCTTGTTTTGTTCTATGTTATTGTTATCACATCCATTTTTCTTCAGTTCTATTTTCATATTGTTCATATATTAAATTGAAAGGGGTTTAGTTCGATCCATTACTAATACCTTACTTTGTTTCGTACTTGTTATATTCTAGTCAATCAAATTGGTTAAATTGTTGTTCATATTGAAATGAATCGAGATTGATGAGGAGTTGGTCAATGATGACCGAACATGTACTTATTTTGAGTGCCTATTTATTTTCTATCGGTATTTATGGATTGATCACAAGCCGAAACATGGTTAGAGCGCTTATGTGTCTTGAGCTTATACTGAATGCGGTTAATATAAATCTCGTAACATTTTCTGATTTGTTTGATAGTCGTCAATTAAAAGGAGATATTTTCTCCATTTTTGTTATAGCTATTGCAGCCGCTGAAGCAGCTATTGGGCCGGCTATTGTTTCATCGATCCATCGTAACCGAAAATCAACTCGTATCAATCAATCGAATTTGTTGAATAAATAGTCGTAATGATCTAAATAAAGACAGATGTATATCTATAATATATTCACCAATTTTAGAATTAGCATGTATGACTCGTATGGCCATGTTTGCTGAAACGTAAGAAATCAAAGTATCTTGGCCCTCTCTCATGAACAGATCCAGAAGTAGATTGATTATAAAAAAAATTCTGGTAAACCACTGATTCGTCTGGCGTCTACAATATCAAATTCAATTACTACTAATTTATAACCAGATCGAAAATGGATAAAGTTCAAAAAATTTATAGATCCAATGTCACATTCAGTAAAGATTTATGATACATGTATAGGGTGTACTCAATGTGTACGAGCCTGCCCCACAGATGTATTGGAAATGATACCTTGGGACGGATGTAAAGCTAAACAAATTGCTTCTGCTCCAAGAACAGAGGACTGTGTAGGTTGTAAGAGATGTGAATCCGCTTGTCCAACGGATTTCTTGAGTGTTCGGGTTTACTTATGGCATGAGACAACTCGCAGCATGGGTCTAGCTTATTGATACGTTCCAGAAAAATCCACTTGAATCCATTTGATTCCTCTTTACCGACAAAAACCCGTACTCGAGAAATTATTCCGAGCGCGGGTTTTTCTGGTCAAAGTCTATCTTGTCTTTACCACGAGTTATTTTCCTTGGTTAACAATAATTGTTGTTTTGCCGATATCTGCGGGTTCCTCAATTTTCTTTCTTCCTCATAGAGGAAATAAAAATAAGGTGGTTCGGTGGTATACTATTTGTATATGCTTATTAGAACTCCTTCTAATGACCTATGCATTCTGTTATCATTTCCAATTGGACGATCCATTAATCCAACTGGAGGAGGCTTATAAATGGATAAATATTTTTGATTTTCACTGGAGACTAGGAATTGATGGACTTTCCATAGGACCCATTTTACTGACGGGATTCATCACTACTTTAGCTACTTTAGCGGCTCGGCCAGTTACTAGAGATTCGCGATTGTTCCATTTCCTGATGTTAGCAATGTACAGTGGTCAAATAGGATCATTTTCTTCTCGAGACCTTTTACTTTTTTTCCTCATGTGGGAGTTAGAATTAATTCCTGTTTATCTACTTCTATCCATATGGGGAGGGAAGAAACGTCTGTACTCAGCTACAAAGTTTATTTTGTACACAGCAGGGGGTTCTATTTTTCTCTTAATGGGAGTTCCGGGTATGGGTTTATATGGCTCCAATGAACCAACATTAAGTTTTGAAACATTAGCTAATCAATCCTATCCTTTGGGGTTGGAAATAATATTCTATTTTGGCTTCCTTATTGCTTATGCTGCCAAATCGCCGATTATACCCCTGCATACATGGTTACCAGATACCCACGGAGAAGCGCATTACAGTACATGTATGCTTCTAGCGGGAATCTTATTAAAAATGGGAGCATATGGATTGATTCGGATCAATATGGAATTATTACCCCATGCTCATTCTATATTTTCTCCCTGGTTGATGATAGTAGGAGCGATTCAAATAATCTATGCAGCTTCAACTTCTTTCGGTCAACGCAATTTAAAAAAGAGAATAGCCTATTCCTCCGTATCTCATATGGGTTTCACACTTATAGGAATCGGTTCCATAACCGATACGGGAATCAATGGAGCCGTTTTACAAATAATCTCTCATGGATTTATTGGTGCTGCGCTTTTTTTCTTGGCGGGAACGAGTTACGATAGAATATGTCTTGTTTATCTCGACGAAATGGGAGGAATAGCTATCCCAATGCCAAAAATATTTACCACGTTCAGTAGCTTCTCAATGGCTTCTCTTGCATTGCCAGGAATGAGTGGTTTTGTTGCAGAATTGGTAGTATTTTTTGGAATAATTACCAGCCCGGAATATCTTTTAATACCAAAAATACTAATTACTTTTGTAATGGCAATTGGAATGATATTAACTCCTATTTATTCATTATCTATGGTACGCCGTATGTTCTATGGATACAAGCTATTCAACGTTCCAAACTCTTATTTTGTGGATTCTGGACCACGAGAACTATTTGTTTCGGTCTGTATCCTTCTACCCGTAATAGGTATTGGTATTTATCCTGATTTCGTTCTCTCGCTATCAATTGACAGGATAGAAGCTATTCTATCTAATTATTTTCATAAATAGTTTTCATCAATAAGACAAGACATAAAGTCAAAGAATCCTGTGATTTTCAAAATCGTTCACTGTACAATGCAATGAAAGAAAAAAGAATGAAGTGAATTGGAATCAGATATATCTGGAGTTTTTGAGAACCATTTGAATCAAGTAGTGATTCAAATGGTTCTCAAAAACTTGCACAAACTTTCTTTATATACGGGACGATGTTCTTATGTATTCTTCAGGCCTTTTCTTCAATTAGATGTTAATGTGAATGAACCATAACTATGTAGTCCTATTCCTAATAGATTGACTCCAAAATAGCATATCCAAATTATAAGAAATCCGATCGAAGCCACAATTGCCGAATCCACACCCTGAAAGTTCTGATTTGTTCTACTATGTAGATAAATCGCGAATATGGTCCAAGTAATAAATGCCCAAGTTTCCTTGGGGTCCCAATTCCAATAAGACCCCCATGCTTCATTAGCCCATACTGCTCCCGAAAGAATACCTATGGTTGAAAAAGTAAACCCTAGACTAATGACACGATAACTACAATGATCTAATTGCTGAGTCAATTGATACCTGTGATAATTCATAAATGAAAGAAAAGAAGTTTTTTGTAAAACACTTCTTTTTTCATTCACAAAGGAAAATGACCCAATTAATAAATGATTGCTTTTACCAGGAATACCTCGATTTTTTCGAAATGTAATGACTAAAAGAGCTACTGATAATAACGATCCACATAAAAGAGCTGCATAGCTCAATAACATCATACTTACGTGCATCATTAACCACTGGGATTGTAGAGCAGGTACTAATATTGCAGATTGATGCATTTCAGTTGAAAGACCCGAAGTGGCAAATCCTTGAGTCAAAATGGCACTTGGCGCGGTTATTGCGCTTAAAAAATTTTTCTGGTTCCCTATTTTAGGAACCCTATGAATAATGGCGAAACCCCACGAAAGGAACATTAAAGATTCATATAAATCACTTAACGGGAAATGTCTCGAATAAATCCAACGAGTAACTAATAATCCTGTTATACAGAAAAAAGTAGTCATCATGCCCTTTTCTGACGAATCAAATAGTCCTACAGTTTCATGGACTAATAAGGTCATTAAATGAATCGTAATCACAATTGAAATGATAGAAAAAGAGATGTGAGTTAATATATGTTCTAAAGTCGCAAATATCATAAAAAAAAATTGTTTTTTTTTTTTAAGGAGGGTATCCCCAATTACGAAATAGAAATCCGTAATTGAATTCATTATAGGATCTATTGTTGTGCCTTTTTTAGAGGATGCCGCCACTCGGACTCGAACCGAGATGCTCTAGCACTGCTTCCTAAGAGCAGCGTGTCTACCAATTTCACCATGGCGGCTTGATTGAAATAATCATAGCCTATATGATGTTCAATCGTCGAGATTGAAGGATTTAATGCAATCTATTTTAGGAAACGTTTGAATCCATGAATAAAGACCCATTCAAATAAATATTTAAACGTTCCATAATCCTTAGTCTCGTGGTAGAGTGTCATTTTTAACAGCGGGCTTTCCCGTATTCTAAGTTCTTCTGGAACAGTTGGAACTAGACGGTTATGCCCTCAGTCGAGGTATAGAACCAAGAATTTTTTTTTCTCATTTTGATTCATTTCTCATTTATTTGATTTCGTAGATCCGAAATCAAAAAGATTCATTTTCAATAAACAAAAGAAAACAAAATTTTTTATGTATCACAACCTCATTACTACATCCAAGGAATTTCTATAAATATTTTGATAGTTTGATATCAAAACTGTATTAATGATTGGGATCCTCATTGTCTACATAACATAATTCGTGTGAGGATTTACCAAACCAATTAGGTATTGGGCCAGGCATATCAATCATTTAACAAAAGAGTTTTGATCTTTATCGGAATTCTATACTTTACTTAGAAACCTTAGAAAATCTAATTTTAACTTATAAGATCTCTTTAAATAGATAAAATCTATTTAGATATTAGATCTAGATATATCGATTGATCGATCCTCCAGCCCAAACATAGGATAGGATCTATTTTGGTTGGATTAGGTAAGATTGACTCATTCTTTGTACATAAATACTTTGTACATAAATATGGATCTCCAGGGGATCTGGCAGTTTTATTAGTTTGTTTTTTTGTTGATCCATTCGACACAAGAGGGAGTCTATGTAGATATGTAGTGATTCAGAGAGCTACAAAGCAAGGTTTTCATTTAATCAATTAGTTTCAATGATCCATTGATTTTTACTATAGATCTTATCTCTGCGCTGCTATGGAACAAAAAAAAAGGGGGTTCGAACCTCGTTCATACTTGTTTCAGATCTTCCAAAAATCTTAATGATGTATAACTATTGGAGATACATAATCCAATAAACCCCTTCCTAAAAAAAAAAAAAGAAATAAGAGTTTTGTTATTGTGAGTGAAAAGCGAATCGATGGGGAAAGTTACAATCCCCATCTCGCAAATTATAAAAATCTACTATAACTATAAAACTATAATGAAAAGCGAAACCTTGCATTTTGTGTCTAACTACTTCTTTTTTTTTTCAAACAAAAAAGAAATTCTTTTTAGAACCTATTATACAGAATAATACCTAGTATACAGAATAATTCTTATTCTACATACCACAACAGCTAGTTCTATTTCATATTGATAAGTTCAAAACTTTAGTTAATGTGAATTCTTCATCTTATAAATCATCCAATTCATCGAGTCATGTCGATTCAGATCATTCTAAGGCTTTATTTTTGTCGCACAAAAAAACTTTTTGAATGCCCAGTAGAAATCGATTTAGCTAAAGATAAGGCTTTTGCCGCGGCCTGACATCCCTTTCCCTTCCAAATATTTTTACGAATACGCTTTTTTGAAAGAGAAGTACGTTTCTTTGGAACCGCCATTTCAAAAAAAAAAAGGATCACTCATTTTTATAGTTGGATGTGAAAGACATTTATTGTTCAAAATGGATCGTTCTTTCTATTCATTATCTATATTTATTCCATAGTTAATACTTACTTCATAATATCTAAAAATATAGATACGTAAGCATCGCATATGGTATTACTAGGGATAAAAAAAAGAAAATAGAAGGAAAAAGAAAGAACGATGTGATTTTCAAAGGAGTTTTTTTTTTTAACATCTCTATTACATACAATATTACATACAATGTCCGAAGAAAAATTTGTACTGATTGGTAGCTTCATATCTTCATTCAATCTATGTATGTCTATGAGCGGGATCTACTACCGTGGAAATCGAATCGGTTGCTATCGATAAGAATCAAAAAGGTTTCAATTCATATCTCAGTCTCTTTATATATTCTATTGTTTGTCATCTTACCTTTAATAAATCGAAAAGCTTAAGAACCCTTACCTAGTTTAATAAAACAATAATGAATTTTTTCTATTAATTGATCAAGCTCCGAGATAGAGTCCCCATAATTTAAATGAATAGTTTAAATGAAGTAGTTAATCCGTTAAACAATACATTACTTGATAAGGGAAATTTTAGTAATTTCTTATTTTAGTTCTATGCGAAGTGACAAGTATTAGAGGATTTTCCATAAGGATGAGTTTGTTTTATTGGACTAGAAGCCAATCAATCAGTTCCACAATGAATTAGTTAATGACTCCGAATAAACTAAATAAAAAAAAAACTAGGTCTTATTTTATGGGGTCGAGTTAATGACGGATCCTATGATACATATCAGAATCGAGTACTTTAAATTTTATTTTATTTTTGGTATCATTCTTTTTCCTTACTATATTGATATACATATGGATAGAAATCACCGTAATATCTGAGTGGAATGCTTTAAAATCTTATATTATCTTAATAAATATCTTCGTTAACGTTAATAACTAGGTAGTCACTTATAACTAGTAACTTGGTCATTTGAAGAAATGGAACTTCTTGATTTGAATTTTTTGTTTTTTCAATATTTTGGAAAGAATCAGAATAATTAAGAATTCAAAATCATATTTGATTTTATATCTTTATTTTATTTATTTGATTATTGCTCCTTCCAAAAGAGATAAGGTCTGGTGAATCGGAAACAATTAATAAGAATAAAAAAAGAAAGTTTGATTTTCTTATGGAACATACATATCCATATGCATGGATCATACCTTTTGCTCCACTTCCAGTTACTATGTCAATAGGATTGGGACTTCTGTTTGTTCCGACCGCAACAAAAAATCTTCGTCGTATGTGGACTTTTCCTAGTGTTTCATTGCTAAGTATAGTTATGGTTTTTTCATCCGATTTGTCTATTCAACAGATAAATGGCAGTTCTATCTATCAACATCTATGGTCTTGGACCATCAATAATGATTTTTCTTTAGAGTTCGGCCACTTGATCGACCCACTTACTTCTATTATGTCAATACTAATCACTACTGTTGGAATCATGGTTCTTATTTATAGTGACAATTATATGGCTCATGATCAAGGATATTTGAGATTTTTTGCTTATATGAGTTTTTCCAATACTTCCATGTTGGGATTAGTTACTAGTTCCAATTTGATACAAATTTATATTTTTTGGGAACTAGTGGGAATGTGCTCGTATTTATTAATAGGTTTTTGGTTCACACGACCCACTGCAGCAAATGCTTGTCAAAAAGCGTTTGTAACTAATCGTGTAGGGGATTTTGGGTTATTATTAGGAATCTTAGGTTTTTATTGGATAACAGGGAGTTTCGAATTTCGGGATTTGTTCGAAATCTTCAATAACTTGATCCATAATAATGGGGTCAATTCTTTATTTGCTACTCTGTGCGCCTCCCTATTATTCGTCGGTGCAGTTGCTAAATCCGCACAATTTCCCCTTCATGTATGGTTACCTGATGCCATGGAAGGGCCTACTCCTATTTCGGCTCTTATACATGCTGCTACTATGGTAGCAGCGGGAATTTTTCTTGTCGCTCGGCTTCTTCCGCTTTTTACAGTCATACCTTACATAATGAATCTCATTTCTTTGATAGGTGCAATTACGGTACTATTAGGGGCTACTTTAGCCCTTGCTCAAAGAGACATTAAGAAAAGTTTAGCCTATTCTACAATGTCTCAATTGGGTTATATTATGTTAGCCCCAGGGATAGGCTCTTATCGAGCTGCTTTATTCCATTTGATCACTCATGCCTATTCGAAAGCATTATTGTTTTTAGGATCCGGATCAATTATTCATTCAATGGAACCCATTGTTGGATATTCTCCAGATAAAAGTCAGAACATGGTTCTTATGGGTGGTTTAACAAAATATGTGCCAATTACAAAAACTACTTTTTTATTAGGTACACTTTCTCTTTGTGGAATTCCACCTCTTGCTTGTTTTTGGTCTAAAGATGAAATTCTTAATGATAGTTGGTTGTATTCACCGATTTTCGCGATAATAGCTTGTTTCACAGCAGGGTTAACTGCATTTTATATGTTTCGGATGTATTTACTTACTTTTGATGGTCATTTACGCGCCCTTTTTCAAAATTACAGTGTTACTAAAAATAGCTCGTTCTATTTAATATCTATATGGGGGAAAGAACGAACCAAACTAGTTAACAGAAATTTGTTTTTATCAACAATGAATAATAATGAAAAGGTTTTCTTTTTTTCGAAAACGAAGATATACAAAACGGAGGGCAATGTAAGAAATCTGATACGATCCTTTAGAATTTCTTTTGAAAAGAAAGACACTTCAACGTATCCCCATGAATCGGACAATACTATGCTATTGTCTCTACTTGTATTGGTCCTATTTACTTTGTTTGTTGGATCCATAGGAATTCCTTTTGATCAAGAAGTAATGGATTTTGATATATTATCGAAATGGTTAACTCCGTCAATAAATCTTTTACATCCAAATTCGAACTATTCTGTGGATTGGTATGAATTTGTGACAAATGCAACTTATTCAGTCAGTATAGCCTGTTTTGGAATATTCATAGCGTTTCTTTTATATGGTTCTGTTTATTCATCTTTTCAGAATTTGTACTTAATCAATTCATTTTCTAAAAAAATAGGTTCTAAGAGAATCTTCTTGGACCGAATAATAAATGTGATATACAATTGGTCATATAATCGTGGTTACATAGATGTTTTTTATGAAACATGCATAATTAAAGGTATAAGAGGATTAGCTGAAGTAACTCATTTTTTGGATAGACGAGTAATTGATGGAATTACCAATGGTGTTGGTGTTGCAAGTTTCTTTGTAGGAGAAGGGGTCAAATATG